AAAACCCTTTGTTCCTCTCATTTATACTTTGGTTTATATTCTCTGCTTATTTATCTTTTCTTTTTATTATATTCAAATATAAAACTCTTGATTCATTCTATATCATACCATTTCCATTTTGATTGAAAAAACAAAGAAATGAAATAAAGAAGAGTTAAGTAAAATCAAATAGTCTTCTTCACAATACTATGACCAGTAATGTGGTATTAAGTAATTCCCGAAATACGGTAGAATAAAGAATATAAACAAGCAAAATTTTTTTGATCATACATAATTACATAACATAATTGCCAACAAAAACTGGGTTCTTTTTAGAGCTTGATGTTGATAAATCCGCAGATCTAGAAATTCATTTCGGACAATTGAACCTTCTCAAACTGTTTCTTTTTAAGAACCAAAAAGATTTGTGCCAAAATAACAGATGCCAAGAAGAGCAAAAGACCTTGGACACGTAATGGATCTTGAAGTACTATTTCCGCATCTCCCTGACCAAACCCACCCACATTAGGATTACTCGTTAATGGTTGATCAAGTTTGATGGATTCGCCCTCGGAAACAAGAAGTTCCGGTCCTGGAGGGATAATATCAACCACTTGACGTCCATCCGATGCATCCGCTATGGTTATTTCGTACCCCCCTTTTTCTTTTCGTACTATTTTGCTTACTATACCAGCTGCTGTAGCGTTATAAACATTGTTGTTACTCTTGCTCCCATCGGGATAAATCTGACCCCTTCCCCTGTTCCCGCCTACATATATAGGATATTTTAAGAAGTGAACATCTTTCTTAGTAGTGGGGTCCGGGGAAAGAATAGGAAAGGTGATTTCACTATATTTCTGACCAGGAACAGGACCTATCACAAGAATATTTTTTTTAGTGGGGCGATAGCTCTGAAAAGACAGATTTCCTATCTTTTCTTTAATCTCGGGCGAAATACGATCGGGAGGGGCCAATTCAAACCCCTCAGGTAAAATAAGAACAGCCCCTACATTCAAAGACCCTTTTTTACCATTAGCAAGAACTTGTTTCAGTTGCAGATCATAAGGAATTCGAACAACTGCTTCAAATACAGTATCCGGAAGTACCGCTTCCGGAACCTCGATATCCACGGGTTTATTAGCTAAATGGCAATTGGCACATACAATACGGCCAGTCGCTTCTCGTGGATTTTCATAACCCTGCTGTGCAAAAATGGGATATGCATTTGAAAGGGGTGCCTGGGTTATTATATATATAATGAGCGATACGGAAATAGATCGAGTAATCTCTTTCTTTATCCAAGAAAAGGTATTTTTTGTTTGCATGGTCCAATGATTGATCCCGAAAATTTCTACAATAAAATTAGGTAGGTCACTAGTATAGTTCCCTATCTATAATTTTGCTATTTACTTAAATAATTTAACTGGAATATTGGAGTAATCCCTTGGATGAGTAGAAAGAATAAGTACAATTAAAAATGTTTTGCTTATGTACAAAGTAACACATATTATATTATAATTAGATCGTTCGATCATTTTTCAGTCGTTCATTGAATGATAAATCACTACAAGTGAAGGTGATACACGATTTAAATAACGAAAGATCCAATATTTAAAAATTGTATCTAAAATGACTGGAAAGGTAGAAACAAGACCGGATATAATTTGATCATTATGAGCAAATCCAAAATCTTTGTAGACAGAGCCAATCATTAATTCCCAACCGTGGGGCGAATGGAATCCTATACATAAATCAGTTAATAAAAGAATAGAAAAGGCTTTTATTGTGTCGCTTAAGTTATATAGGAATTCTTGAACCCAAGAGTTAAGAATAACAAGTTCTTCATTACCTAGAATAGAATAACCACTTAGAATAACGAAACAGATTATATTTGTCGAGAAGCGTAAAATTGTATGGATGTTATCCTCGTTGTGCATCTTGATCAATTGGATCGTTTCTTTGGAGATTTCGATGCGAGGCTTTTGTAAATGTGTTTCCGGATATTCCTTTATCATTTCGTCCAAACGTAGGAGCTCCTCTAAGTCTATGACTTTTTTTAGAATACTCTTTTCTTGAATATCATTCAAAAAAATTTCGGATTGCCTAGTATTCCACCAATTAGTAACCCAAGATTCAATACTTTTTTTAAATGAGAGAGAGATCCACCAAGGCAAAAATACTATAGATGCAAGATATAGAAGGGAAATGAATACTTTCTTTTTTGCCATTTTTTCATCTGTGAATTTTTTTATTTTTAATGAACGCACTTCATTAGTCGACTCTATACGATACTAATATTTCTATCAATCATAAGTTCTATTACAAGTCATCGAGCCCGCGAATCTATTTCCGGTTTTTTTTTTGTGATTCAGTACAGCGGTTAGTCCTTGAATTTAGAAAGAATACAGAAATAGAATAAGAAAGAGCCCACTTCAAATTAAATTAAGAGTAGTCAGATTTCGAGACGAAAGAACGGGGTTTCTATCAAAATATCAAATATTTCGAAAAAAAAAAGTTGTGGACACAAACAATTTAGTTTTATAATTGTTTCGTATACGTTTGCTTTGGCTCGAATAAGCGTTCTGAAGAAACTTCAGTTAAGTTGTGCTATAGAAAAAAAGAGGTCGTTTTTTCTCTTGCAAAGTATTCATTCTTCAGTTCCTTTTTTCAAAAAACTTCAATTGGTACACGCAAGAAATAGGCCAATTCAGCAGCTTTTTGTTCAATTTCTCGTGGAGTCAAATTCTCATCAGTACGAGTCAAGGGAACGGCCCCCTGGCCTTTGATTTCCATATAAAGGACACGGCGAGCATAAATACCCTCTTTAATTTCTATTCTGATGGACTGAATGTCTTTCATAAGGAATCGGAGGAATATCCGACGATTTTTTCCAGGAAATCCCCAACGAAAAATACACACTATGCCCTCTTTTATATCGAATCGATCATAACCACTACCTACATTCCAAGAAATTGTGCACCACAAATAGGAGCTAATAAAAAGACCTGCGATGCCATAGAAAGACATCACGATCCCTTGTGGAAAAAAAATTATTTGCTGAGAAGGAAATAAAGATATAAAATTCCTACCAAAATAACTGGACGTTCCAACCAATAAAAACCCTAATGAACCTAAAAAAAGAATAAAGGCCCAGCAGAAATTACTAATTTTTCGAGACCCCGCTATAAGTTCTATCCATATACGTTCTGATCGCCAACTCATACTATAACTAGACCTAGTTGCATTTTATTGGAATTGGGAGAATAGCAAAAATAAATTTTATTTTACTTTTTTTTGTTTCCGAAGTAACTCTCATCAACCAGCACTATTATGATGTGAACCTTTATTTAGGGGTAATTCAAGGAGTAATTCAGTGAATTTCTTAGATACAAACTAAAATAATAACACTCCTTTCATATGTCATATGATTTTCATATGATTTCCTAATACATATAGATACATTGACTTTACATTTCAGAAATTCTCCCCAACCCCCATCTATTTGAAAATAGTTCTAATTCATTTACCCATATATCGTGTATCATGTTTACACATATATAAGAGCTTATGCCCGAAGGAAGCCACATGTTCTACCACATTCTACTAAAAAAATAAAAAAATATCCGTGTTATGATCCAAGTAAGCCTTGAAAAAAAAATAGATAAGATTTGTCCTTATTGTATTTAAAAAATCTTGTTTTTTTGAACATAAAGAGATAAAGAAGCCATTGCAATTGCCGGAAATACTAAGCCCACTAAAGGCACAAAAATGGAGGGGAAGCTGTTGAGAGTTATCATAGAATGGGTACCTCGATTTAATATTTGTACTTGTTATTTATTGTTATATTTATTGTGTTAAATTAATATTTTAACCCTATCCTTATATTGTTATAAAGATATCTTATAATTCATATATAATTGTTATATTATACTAAGTATACCCAAGTGAGTATATATATACTTATATAGGGAATATATAAGTATATGTTTTAATAAATATATATTAATTAAATAAATATATATTAATTAATTAATATATATTAATTAATAAAATACAATAAAAATAAATATGTAAGGAAATAAATGGACCTATTCATCTTTCTACATATTTCTACATGAAATATATGTATAATAATCCACCCTTTTTTTATTCGTATTATTAGTTATTATCCTGTTCTTGTCTTATAAATTTAATAAAAAGAATTAAATTTAATATTTAATAAAAAAGGAATTTATTAAAAATTCCCAAAGAATTCGTTAGAATAATAATATGATCCACCAAAAAAGATTCTTGGTGGGGGGTTCTTTTGGGGAGAGATAGAAAGATGCAAGACCTTGTTAACCAATTTCACGGAAGAAAGAGAAAGAATTAAAGCTTTTTTTGTTTAATAGAGATCTCTTGGTTAGTATTAGTAACCAGGAATACCGATAAAAAAAAAATGATTCGGATGACTCTTTCTACAATTAAATCTTATGTTATCAAAGAACAAATTAATTCTTCGGATTTTTACTTTGATTCCTATAAATTAAATAACTACTTTATCACCACACATAAAAAAATTATTAAGTTTTATTAAATTAAGACTCAAATTAAGACTCTACTTGAACTTAACTTGATCTAATTTTGATTCAAAGGAAAGAAAGCATGTAGCCGAAACAACTCGCTCAGAACGCCCTTTAAAGGATTACGTGGTACGATTGGATCGAATAAGCCCTTATGGAATAAATATTCAGCCACTTGTGAATCCTCAGGTACTGTCTTATTCAATGTTTGTTCAATTACTCTTTTACCCGCAAACGCAATGTAAGCATTGGGTTCGGCAATAATGATATCTCCCAACATACCAAAACTAGCCGTCACCCCACCTGTGGTAGGGGATGTAAGGATTGATACATAAAATAACTTTTTATTTGATTGATAATCATATAAAGCGGACGATATTTTAGCCATTTGCATCAAGCTCAAACTTCCTTCTTGCATGCGTGCTCCTCCGGAAGCACACACTAGAATAAGAGGTAAAA